CTTTTTTTGTTTCCGAAGTAACTCTCATCAACTAGCACTATTCTGATGTGAACCTTATAGACATAATTAATAAAACCGGCTAGATCTAAAATACTAGCATCCCCTTCATACGATCCGCTGAGGAAGCGGCATTTTGTATGACATTCTACAAAGTGGATATCATGTTATGATACATGTCTAAGTCTTGAAAAAAGTTGGATTTAAAAAATCTTGTTTCTTTGAACATGAAGAAATAAAGAAACCATTGCAATTGCTGGAAATACTAGGCCCACTAATGGCACGAAAATAGAGGGTAAGTTGAGAGTTGTCATAGAATGGGTACCCCGATTTAATATTTGTACCTGTTATTCTTATATTATATATTTTTAAATGAGTTATTAATTATAATTCGTATATAATTATACTATAAGTGAGTATATATAATAATTGAGTATATAATAAGTGCAAGGAATATAGAATGGAATATATGTATGATAATCCATTTCTTTCATATGCTTTTTTGATTATTTTATTCTTGTCTTCTAATTTGAATTTAATAAAGAGTTTCTTACAAATTCCCGTTAGAATACGATCCAACAGAGATTATTAGTAATTTAGTAATAATTAAAATTCTTGGGAGATATGGAAAGAGGCAAGACTCTATATATCTATTTGAATTATATATATACATACGGAACATTAAGGTTAAATTAGTTTTATTTGCCTTGCCTAATATAATGTCACAAAAATAAGAATTAACCCTTTCATCTTGTTGATAGAAGTTTTCTAATTACTAATCAGTATAAGTAATGTGGGTAAAAAAGATCTCGAAAACAACATAACGAATTTTCTGCAACTTTAGAAAACCCAATCCTTCTCATTTTGACTTTGATTCTGATAAACTAACTACTTTACTTGTTCGCCACAAAAAAAATAATTGAATTTAGAGCTCTACTTGATTGAATTTTGATTATAAAGGAAAGAAAGTGTGGAGCTGAAATAACTCATCGAGAACACCTTTTAAAAGATTACGTGGTACAATTGAATCAAATAAGCCTTTATGGAATAAATATTCAGCCGCTTGTGAACCTTCGGGTACTGTCTTATTCAATGTTTGTTCAATTACTCGTTTACCCGCAAATGCAATGTAGGCATTGGGTTCGGCAATAATGATATCCCCCAACATACCAAAACTGGCTGTCACCCCACCAGTAGTAGGGGATGTAAGGATTGATACATAGAATAACTTTTTATTTGATTGATAATCATATAAAGCAGCAGATATTTTAGCCATTTGCATCAAGCTCAAACTTCCTTCTTGCATGCGTGCTCCTCCAGAAGCACATACTAGAATAAGAGGTAGAAATTTATTGGTAGCATGCTCGACCAAACGGGTGATTTTCTCGCCTACTACAGATCCCATACTACCCCCCATAAATTGAAAATCCATAACCCCAATTGCTATAGGAATACCATTTAGTTGACCTGTGCCTGTTTGAACAGCCTCAGTTAATCCTGTCTTTCTTTGATAAGAATCAATACGCTCTTTATAAGGTTCCTCCTCCGAATGAAATTCAATGGGATCTAGAGAGACCATGTCTTCATCCAGAGGATCCCAAGTACCGGGATCAACCGAAAGTTCGATTCTATCTGAACTACTCATTTTCAAATGATATCCACATTGTTCACAAATATGCATTTTTGACTTACAAAATTTCTTATAATTTAATCCATAACAATTTTCGCATTGAACCCATAAATACCTGTATTTTTGAGTTACCTCAAGATCATTCGAAATTTTAGTTAAATCACTACCATTCGGGGTAGTTTTTATACAAGAATTCTTGTTTTCACTACGATTAAAACCTTCATCACAAATATAACTAAAAATGTAGCTGTTACCAGAATTCTCACTACCACTTAAAATGTAACTATCAATATGGATTTGAGAACGAAGATAACTGTCAATGCAACTATTAATATGATTATTCCAACTATATTGAGTATCAGACATGGAACGATCAGAGTGTAGATCGTCACCCTTAGATACATTATTCAGATAACTATAATTCCGATAACTATAAAAAGAACTTTCTACTTCACTCAGAAAAGAATGATCATTATCAATCTCAAAAATCTGATTTTCAATATCAAAATATATGGAATAACTGTCCCCATTACTATCCTTAACTAAAAAAGTGTCATCGGAGATGAAATTCCTAATGTCCCGAACGCCGAATAAATGATCAACATTATTGTAACTAGAACTAGTATTCTCACCCCAACGAGGAATTTTTTTATACGTATCAGTTATAATAGGATCTTCACTACCACAGGTATTTTCAATAGGACCAAGACTGTCCATTGATTTACTTAGCTTACATCTGTATTTTAACTCCTCGTTAGACAACATCAAATTGAACCGCCGTTTTTCCATAGAGCTTTCTTGTCCCCTAATTTACACGAAAATACAATAGATGAATAGTCATTCGATGAAAAATCATTTGAATATCTCATTACC